ATTTACATTATTTTAATAGTGTAAATACACGCAAAAAATTTACAAAATTGGGGAAAAAAAATATTAGTAGGGATTTTTCTGTTTCCGGGGGGTTTGCAGAAGTGTTGGAAATCTCTCTAGTGTTGGGGGGGTAGGGGGGGTTTGACCCGCAAAAGCCGGGGGGAAATCACAGGGATTTCTTAAGAGTTTCACTTGTTGATTTATGCTCTTGATATCAGTTAAGCAATTAAAAAAAGAATATCATAAAATAATTCCACTATATTCTTTGCGGCCGATCTCTAAATGTACAGCCTTGTTAGTTAACCTTAGAGTTCACTCTGTAATGCCAGGTGAAAGGAAATAAAAAAAAAGAACCAGTAGCCCGATGGAAAGAACGCCCGGCATGGTGGGTAACATCGGAGTATGAACTCCACCAATAACTTATGTCAGGTTACTTGAACGTATGAGGGTTAATAAACGTATGGCCCTGAAGTAGGAACCAGATGCCAGAAATAGTTCACTGGTGTGAAACCCCCAAGATGTGGGTCCCTGACCTTACAAGGTCTGTTAACATTAAGTTATCAACTGATGGTGGGCTCTTGCGGAATATGCCAGTAATATTTCACCTTGTGAAATCCCCACAGTTTCTGTCCCTGATTATCAAGGATAAGTTGGGTGGTTATTTTGTTGAATGTTGATACTTGTGAAAGGATTTGGATTTCACGATCTAAGCCAGACTAAGAGAGTGTATTTATTTGATTGAATGAAACTCTTCTAATGAAGTGCGCAAACCGTTAAGTTTTTGTGCCAATCGCGGATGCTCCCTCATTGAACGTATGCGGATTATACATATATGTCGTAATTGACATAAAAAGGGCCGGGGGCTTTAGGTGAGTCGCTTGAAGGGTGTTTGGTCATCCGGCAGTGTCCGGCAAATTTTTGCGTTTTTTTTGGCGTTTTTTTTGGCGGGCCTCGGCGGTTTTTAGGGAAATTTTGACGGAGAATTACAGACCTTTTTTGACCAAAGGCGGAGCTCGGCCCAAATAGGGCGGTATTTGGCTACCCTGTAGACGGGGTTTGGCGCTCAATTTTTAGTGTTAGAGATGCCGGGGGATTGGTAGTGCTTTTTTGGAAGTACTCGGAGGTCGGTCAGGGAAAGTCAGGAGTGACGTTTTTGGCGAATTTTATGTCAAGTTAGTTTGTGCAACAAGTAATAACCAAATTTTTGAGAGGTGTTTAGGGGTACTTCTGTAGGGTGGTTGCAGGCAGAGCTCGGCAAAGAATAGTTAAACTTAGAATCCTGGCTTTGGGAGTCAGGGGTAGAGGTTAGAGTCCTCTTTCTTTGAGCACAAGGAAGGATTTTAACCTTCGGCGTCCGGTTTACAAGACCGGCGCTCTAGTCTCTGAGCTACTAGTGCATTGTCATTTTAATACCTTGTTTTCTAGTCAGCCTGCGGTAGGCGTAAGAACTAAGAAAAGGAGAAAGTATAGGAAGGATGCAATCTGCCCAATAATAATAAAGGGGTGTTCTACAGGTATCCCGCCAATTCATGTTAGAATCATTACATCTGCTACAAGAAGCCAAAAGAGGAATTGGGTTAGGGGGCGGAACGTTAGTCCTCGCTGCTTTGAGGTGTGTAAAATGGGGACCAGAAGTAGGACTAAAATAGAGAAGAGGAGGGCCAGGACGCCTCCTAATTTATTAGGGATGGAACGAAGGATGGCGTAGGCGAACAAGAAGTATCATTCAGGCTTGATGTGGGGAGGAGTAACAAGGGGGTTAGCAGGGGTAAAGTTGTCAGGGTCTCCAAGCAAGTTTGGTGAGAATAGGGCTAGAGAAATTAGGGCCACTAGGAGTGCCGCAAATCCTAATAGGTCTTTGTAAGAGAAGTAAGGGTGGAAGGAGATTTTGTCAGCGTCGGAGTTAAGGCCGGTAGGGTTATTTGAACCCGTTTCGTGGAGGAAAATTAGGTGAACAACAGTTGCGGCGGCAATGACAAAGGGGAGAAGGAAGTGGAATGCGAAGAATCGTGTAAGGGTAGCATTATCAACCGAGAATCCTCCTCAGATCCATTGAACTAGGGCGTTGCCTACATAAGGGACAGCGGAAAGAAGGTTGGTGATGACTGTGGCACCCCAGAATGATATTTGTCCTCAGGGTAATACGTAGCCAACAAAGGCTGTTATTATTACGAGAAGAAGAAGTACTACCCCAACATTTCATGTCTCTTTATATAGGTAGGAGCCATAGTATAGGCCTCGACCGATATGTATATAGATACAAATAAAGAAGAAAGAGGCCCCATTTGCGTGTATGTTACGAATAAGTCAGCCGTAGTTTACATCCCGGCAAATATGTGCAACGGATGAAAAGGCGGTGGTAATGTCAGAGGTGTAGTGTATTGCTAAAAACAGCCCTGTTAAAATTTGGGCTATCAAGCATAGGCCGAGGAGTGATCCGAAGTTTCATCAAACTGAAATATTTGAGGGGGCGGGGAGGTCAACTAAGGCGTCGTTAGCAATTTTTAGTAAAGGGTGGGTCTTACGAATATTTGCCATTATGTTCTTGTAGTTGAATACAACAGTGGTTTTTCAAGCCACAGGTCCTGGTAAAAGCCCTGGCAGGAATTATGGCTTTCATAGGGTATTTGTTACTTATTGGTTTAGTTCTAGGGCTGGCTGCTGTGGCCTCTAACCCCTCTCCATACTTTGCTGCGTTAGGGTTGGTTATTGTAGCAGGCATGGGCTGTGGGGTGCTGGCGGGCCACGGGGGTTCGTTCTTATCATTAATTCTATTTCTTATCTACTTAGGAGGGATACTAGTGGTGTTTGCTTATTCTGCTGCATTAGCCTCTGAGCCTTATCCGGAAGGATGAGGAAGCTGGCCTGTTTTACTCTTGATGCTAGGGTATACTTCCCTAGTTGGTTTTGCATCAACATTTTTGTCTGATGGGTGATTTGAGGGGTCATGGATTGTGGTGGACGAACTTAGTGAGTTAAGTCTGTTTCGGGGGGATGTAGCGGGGGTTGCTCTAATATACTCTTTAGGGGGCGGGGTTTTAATTTTAGGGGGGTGGGTTTTGCTACTCACCTTATTTGTTGTGCTTGAGTTAACTCGGGGGCTTAGTCGAGGAACCTTACGGGTGGTTAGGTGATGGAGATGAAAGTAGCCAGCATCAAGGTAAAGAAAAATAAGAGGAGGTAGGTCTTAATCACACCGTGCTGTAGGTTGCTGATGGATGTGGCTAGAGGGAGGCTGGTAGAGGCTGTCATTTTAGGCCCTGACTTCTCGAGCCAGGTCTGATCAACCGTTTGATTGGCGATTGACTGACCGAGCACAAGATTAACTTTGGGGGCGAAACGGTGAATGATTTGCGGGTAAAATCCTAGCATGTTGGAGAAGTGGTGGAGGTGGAAAGAGGGGGTTTTTTTGAACTGTTTTGATGTTAGGGATGCCAGTTCCAATGCTAGTATTAACCCCGCGATGGTGACTGCTAAAGCAGCTAGTTTTAGATAGAAGGGTATCGTCATAATTGGGGTTTTAAGAGGGGTAATATTGGCAGTAATTAGTAGGCCGGCCAGGATACTTCCTCAAGCAAGTCGTTTGATAGGGTTAATAACTGCAGGATTATTCTCGTTAATAGGGGAAATTGCGTTAAAACGTGGGTGGCCTATGGAGACAAAGAATACCACGCGTAGGCTATAGATAGCCGTGAAGGAGGTGGCGAGCAAGGTTAGGACAAGGGCTCAGGCGTTAAGGTAGGATGTGTTCAGCGCTTCAATGATGGCGTCCTTCGAGAAGAAGCCTGCGAGGAAGGGGGTGCCCGTTAGAGCAAGACTGCCAATGGTCAAGCAGGAGGATGTGAATGGGGCAAGGTTATGTAATCCCCCTATTTTTCGAATGTCCTGCTCATCATTAAGGCTATGGATGATAGAGCCTGAACACAAAAAGAGTATGGCCTTAAAGAATGCGTGGGTACAAATGTGTAAGAATGCTAATTGGGGTTGACCTAGACCGATAGTCACTATTATTAGGCCTAGTTGACTAGATGTTGAAAATGCTACGATTTTTTTGATGTCATTTTGGGTTAGTGCGCACGTTGCAGTGAACAGGGTGGTGAGTGCCCCGAGGCAGAGGCAGGCGGTGAGAATAACAGGGTTATCAAGCATTAAAGGGCTAAGCCGAATAAGCAGGAAGATGCCAGCTACCACTATGGTGCTTGAATGCAGTAGGGCAGAGACCGGCGTAGGACCTTCCATGGCTGAGGGTAGCCATGGGTGCAGACCAAATTGGGCGGATTTGCCTGTTGCAGCGACTAGGAGGCCAAATAGGGGCAGGGTTATGTCGTAGTCTGCTGAAAGGGCAAAGAGTTGCTGTATTTCTCAGGAGTTAAGCTTAACTGCTATTCATGCTATGGCCAAGATTAGCCCGATGTCGCCGACCCGGTTGTATACGACGGCCTGTAGGGCCGCGGTGTTGGCGTCGGCTCGTCCGAATCATCAGCCGATGAGCAGAAAAGACATGATTCCTACTCCTTCTCAGCCGATGAAGATTTGAAATATGTTGTTGGCTGTCACTAGGGTAATTATGGCAATAAGAAATACTAGCAGATACTTGAAGAAGCGGTTCATACAAGGATCACTGTGTATATACCAGGAGGCAAACTCTAAAATAGACCAGGTCACGTAGAGGGCAACGGGTGTGAAAATAATTGAGTACAAGTCAAATTTGAAGCTGATACTAATATTAAATATTAGTGTGTTCATTCATTGCCAGTTGGTTACAATGGTCTCAGTACCTTGGTCTAGGAAAATAAATAGGGGGAGGAGGCTAACAAAGAATGATGCTTTGACTGCAGTTTTTGCAGCCTTTAATGCCCAAAGGCCGGAGTAGGGGCGGGGTTTAAGGGTCCCAAGGATGGGCAGGGCTAGTAAGGTAAGTGTGAGGATGAGGCTGGAGGATATGATAGTAGTTGTTAGGTTCATAGCTGCTACTCGGATTTGCACCGAGAGTTTTTGGTTCCTAAGACCAACGGATTAGCTGTTATCCTTTAGAAGCCCGCTACGAGTGGGCTTTGGATTTTAACCAAAGGGACTAGAATTAGCAGTTCTTGTTGTCTCACAGACCCCTCTCGGTGAGCGAAGAGGTTTTAACTCCCATTTCCAGGACCACAACCTGGTGTTTTGTTTAAAACTACGCTTACATAGCGTCCAGCCTCAGATTAGTTCAGGCTTGGCAATTAGAAGGATCAAGGGTAGTAAGTGCAGGGCCAGCAGTAGGTGTTCTCGGGAGTGGGTAGGCTCGATAGCGGAGAGGGGTGCTGTGAGAGGGCCCCGTTGAGTTGTGAGGAATATGTGAAGAGAGTAGCTTGCAGTAATAAGTGTCCCGGCCCCCGTTAAAATTAGTGTTCAGAAAGACCAGTTGAATAGTGAGGTAATAATTATTAGTTCTCCTATTAAATTTGGGAGCGGGGGCAGTGCAAGATTTGCTAGGGTGGAAATGAACCACCATGAGGCCATTAGGGGGAGGACTATTTGGAGCCCCCGAGCCAAAAGTATGGTTCGACTGTGGGTTCGTTCATAGTTTGTGTTAGCAAGGCAAAAGAGGGCGGACGATGTTAAGCCGTGTGCAATCATTAGGACTAGGGCCCCGGTAAAACCTCAGGGTGTTTGGATAAGGATCCCAGCCGCTACAAGTCCCATGTGGCTGACTGAAGAGTATGCAATCAGGGATTTAAGATCTGTTTGTCGTAAGCAAATTGAACCTGTTATTACGACTCCCCAAAGGGCCAGTACAATAAAGGGGTAGCTAAGCTGGCTCGTAAGGGGGTCTAGAACAATAATAACTCGTATTATTCCGTACCCTCCCAGTTTTAGGAGTACTGCGGCAAGAATTATTGATCCTGCAATAGGGGCCTCGACATGAGCTTTAGGCAGTCAGAGGTGGGCACCGTATAGTGGCATTTTTACAAGGAAGGCAATTAAGCAGCCTGCCCACCATAGCTTGCTGGCTTGGGAAGACATTTCAAGCGGTTGAAAGAATTGGGTGGTTAAAAACGATAAGCTGCCTGCAGAGTTTTGTAGTAAGAGAAGGGCTACAAGTAGGGGTAAGGAACCTGCAAGGGTGTAAAATAGAAAATACACTCCTGCATTTAAGCGTTCCGTTTGGTTCCCCCAGCGGGTGATAATCACAAGGGTTGGAATAAGGGTGGCTTCAAACATTACGTAAAATATAATCATTTCAGTTGCCCCGAATGCTAAAATTAGAAAGATCTGAAGTGAAATCAGGAGAGAAATATAAGTGCGTTGGCGATTCGTTGGTTCGTGCTTTATATGGTTTTGACTCGCAAGGATCATTAGGGGGAGGAGTCAGCAGGTGAGTACCAGGAGGGGGGTGGAGAGTGGATCAGTGGCTATGAAAGTAGACACGCAGTTTCATCCCGTGTCTAGGGGGAGTTTCAGTCAAAACAAGCTGGATAATGCAATAAAAAGGCTGTATGCTAGTGTTGAAGATCAGAGGTGTTTAGAGGGGGAAAACCATGTGGTTGGGAGAAGCATAATAGTGGGGACTAATACTATTAGCATTTTAGAAGGCTTAGGTTTTTTAGTCGGTCTGTACCGTGGGTGCGGGCTGTGGCGACTAGGAGGGCCAGTCCTGCACTGGCTTCACAGGCGGAGAAAGCTAGAAGGATCATAGGGCATGCAACAAACATGGTGGATATGAGTTGAAGGGCCCAGAGGGACAGCGAAATAAAAAGAGTTAGTATTATTGCCTCTAGGCATAGCAAGGCAGATAAAAGATGGGTGCGGTAAAATACCAGGCCCAACAGGCCCATAAGGAAGGAGGATGAGAAGGCATAGTGGATGGGAGTCATTAGGTAGTTATGGACTTTAACCATAAGCTTTTGAGCCGAAATCAAATGTTTTTCTTAAACTAATAACCTATTCCGCCCACTCTAAACCCCCTTGGAGTCATTCATAAATTAGGCCGAGGGTTAGGAGAAGTAGGATGGAGGATGCTCATGAGAAGGTTGATAGAGGAGAAGGAAGTTGGTCACCCCAAGGGAGGGGAAGAAGGAGTGCAATTTCTAAATCAAATAAGAGGAACAGGATAGCTACTAGGAAAAATCGGAGGGAAAAAGGGAGTCGGGCCGACCCCAGAGGGTCAAATCCGCATTCGTATGGGGAAAGCTTTTCGTAGTCCGGGCTTATTTGGGGGAGTCAAAAGGAAACAATGGCTAGAACGACTGAAATTGTTAATGAGATTAAAATCACGGACATTACTAGATTCATTATCTTTCCTTGGGTTTTAACCAAGACTAAGTGATTGGAAGTCACTGGTACTTTTTGATACTAGAAAGATAAGAGCCTCATCAATAGATTGAGATGTAAAGGAAAAGTCATACTACGTCCACAAAATGTCAATACCAGGCTGCAGCTTCAAATCCAAAGTGGTGGGTGGAAGTAAAATGGAATTGCACCTGACGAAGGAGGCACACGGCTAAGAAGGTTGATCCGATAATAACGTGAAGTCCATGAAATCCCGTGGCGACAAAGAAGGTGGAGCCGTAAACTCCGTCTGCAATGGTAAAGGGGGCTTCATAATACTCTATTCCTTGAAGGAAGGTAAAATAGAAGCCCAGAAGAATAGTGAGCGTTAAGGATTGGATGGCCTGTTTTCGTTGGCCTTCTATGATACTGTGGTGGGCCCAAGTGACGGTTACTCCAGAAGCTAGAAGAACTGCAGTATTAAGTAGCGGGACTTCAAATGGGTCCAAGGTTGTGATTCCTGTGGGAGGTCAGCACCCCCCTAGTTCAGGTGTGGGGGCAAGGCTGGAGTGGTAGAAGGCTCAGAAGAAGCCAAGAAAGAAGAAAACTTCTGAGGTAATAAACAAGATTATTCCGTAACGCAGGCCTTTTTGGACAGGGGGCGTATGGTGTCCTTGGAAGGTCCCTTCCCGGACAATGTCTCGTCATCATTGGTAGATTGTTAAAAGCAATAAGACTAGTCCGAGGGATATAAGGGTGGTTGAATTAAAATGTATTCAGATCGCTGTTCCGGATGTCAACAGAAGCGCGGCTACTGCGCCTGTTAAGGGCCAAGGGCTCGGGTCTACTATGTGATATGCATGTGCTTGATGGGCCATTAAACGTTTTCTTGTAGGTAGAGGCTTAGGAGGAGTACGAAGACATATGCTTGAATCATTGCAACGGCCACTTCAAGTAGAGTAAGGAGGAAAAGAAGGATGGAGGTTAGGAGGGCAACTGTGGGCATGATAGGGAATAAAACATAAGCTGCTGTTGCGATTAGTTGAATAAGTAGGTGACCTGCCGTGAGGTTGGCGGTGAGTCGGACTCCCAGGGCGACGGGTCGAATAAAGAGGCTAATTGTCTCAATTATAATTAGAATTGGGATTAGAAGGTTTGGGGTGCCCTCGGGGAGAAGGTGCGCAAGTGAGTGATTCGGCTGATTTCGCATACCAATAATAACGGTCGCCAATCATAAGGGGACTGCAAAGGCCATGTTTATTGATAGTTGTGTGGTGGGCGTGAAAGTATAGGGAAGAAGGCCTAACATATTTAGGGTAATAAGGAACAGAACAAGGGCGGTGAGAAGCACAGCCCATTTATGGCCTCCGAGACTTATGGGTTGGAAAATCTCTTTAGTAAACCATTTAATGAATAGTGCTTGTAAGGTGGACAGCCGATTTACGGCCCAGCGGGGCCCAGGTTTAAATATGAGAACTCATGGCAGGGTAAGGGCTAGGGCCAGTAGTGGGATACCAAGTAGTGTGGGGCTCATAAATTGATCAAATAGGCTTAGAGTCATGGTCAGGTTCAGTATTCAGATCCAGATTTTTTTACACTTTGGGGGGCAGGCTCATTAGGAAATTTATAAGCTAGGACTTTTTGTGGCAGAATAATAAGAAAAACCAGTCATGAAAAGACTAATACAGCAAATCAAGGGGCCGGATTTAACTGTGGCATACCACCAGGGGTGGTTGGGAGTCACCAATCTTTAGCTTAAAAGGCTAATGCTATTCCCGGTTTAGCTTCCTGATGAGGCATCTTCAAGTATTAGGGAAGATCAGTTTTCGAAGTGTTCGAGAGGGACGGCTTCTACAACAATAGGCATAAAGCTGTGATTAGCCCCGCAGATCTCTGAGCATTGACCATAAAATACACCGGGCCGGGATGTGATGAAAGCTGTTTGGTTTAGTCGACCGGGGACGGCATCCATTTTTACACCTAGGCTTGGGACGGCCCATGAATGAAGAACGTCCTCGGCTGATACTAGAACGCGGATAGGAGACTCGACAGGAATAACCATTCGGTGGTCAGTTTCAAGTAAGCGGAATTGGCCTGGTGCTAGGTCCTGAGTGGGAACCATGTAGGAGTCAAAACCTAAGTCTTCATAGTCCGTGTATTCGTAGCTTCAGTATCATTGGTGGCCAAGGGCTTTGATTGTTAGGTGGGGGTCATTAATTTCATCCATTAGGTATAAAATTCGTAATGATGGAAGGGCAATAAGGATTAGAATAATAGCAGGGAGGAGTGTTCAGATGATTTCAATTTCTTGGGAGTCAAGGATAAACTTGTTGGTTAGCTTGGTAGTTACCATAGCAACAATAATGTAAAGTACTAGGGTGCTAATTAAGAATACAATTATTAACGCGTGGTCATGGAAATGGAGGAGTTCTTCTATAATAGGCGAAGCTGCATCTTGAAAACCTAGTTGGGAGGGATGTGCCATAATAAGATACGTGGGGATTTAACCCACAATTTTGCCTTGACAAAGCAGAGTTATGTACATTTAACTAGTATCTTATATAAGAAAGTGACAGAGTGGCTATGTGATTGGCTTGAAACTAATATACGGGGGTTCAATTCCTCCCTTTCTCGTCTAGTAGTGAGGTTGCTGAATCTGAACAAAAGCGGGCTCCTCAAATGTGTGGTAAGGGGGAGGGCAGCCGTGTAATCACTCAACATTTGTGGCCGTAAGCTCCACGGAAAGCACTTCCCGTTTGGCCGCGAATGCTTCCCAGATGATAAATAAGAACATGATGACGGCAACCAGAGAGATTAGGGAGCCTAAAGATGAGATAGTGTTTCATAAGGTGTAGGCGTCTGGGTAGTCTGAATACCGTCGTGGCATTCCTGCTAAGCCGAGGAAGTGCTGCGGGAAAAATGTAAGATTTACTCCGATGAACATAACCCCAAAGTGAATTTTTGTTCATGTGTCATGAAGGGTGTACCCTGAGAAAAGGGGGAATCAGTGGACGAAGGCTCCAATAATAGCGAAAACGGCCCCCATAGAGAGAACATAGTGGAAGTGGGCTACTACATAATAGGTGTCATGAAGTATAATATCTAGGGACGAGTTCGCTAAAACAATGCCTGTTAGGCCTCCCACTGTAAATAAGAAAATAAATCCCAGTGCCCATAGGAGAGGTGTCTCTCATTTAATTGAGCCCCCGTGGAGGGTGGCCAGTCAGCTGAAGACTTTTACCCCCGTAGGGATGGCAATAATCATTGTTGCGGACGTAAAGTAAGCTCGGGTGTCAACATCTATCCCTACAGTAAATATGTGATGGGCCCATACAATAAAGCCTAGAAGGCCAATTGCTATTATAGCCCAAACCATACCCATGTAGCCGAAAGGCTCTTTTTTTCCTGAGTAGTAGGCGACGATGTGGGAGATTATACCGAAGCCTGGTAAGATTAGAATGTAAACTTCTGGATGGCCAAAAAACCAAAATAGATGCTGATAAAGGATCGGGTCTCCTCCTCCAGCGGGGTCGAAGAATGTGGTGTTAAGGTTTCGGTCAGTTAAAAGCATCGTAATTCCTGCAGCCAGGACGGGGAGGGAAAGAAGTAGAAGTACAGCAGTAATTATTACGGCTCAAACAAATAGAGGGGTTTGGTACTGGGAGATTGCAGGAGGCTTCATGTTAATGATGGTAGTAATAAAGTTAATTGCTCCCAGAATTGACGAGATCCCGGCCAGATGAAGGGAGAAAATAGTTAAATCTACAGAGGCCCCTGCATGGGCTAGGTTTCCGGCTAGTGGGGGATAAACCGTTCATCCAGTCCCAGCCCCAGCTTCGACGCCAGAGGAGGCTAAGAGAAGGAGAAAAGAAGGGGGGAGGAGTCAGAAGCTCATATTATTTATTCGTGGAAAGGCCATGTCTGGGGCTCCGATCATTAAAGGGATTAGTCAGTTTCCAAAACCTCCAATCATAATTGGCATAACTATAAAGAAAATTATTACAAAGGCATGTGCGGTAACAATTACATTATAAATCTGGTCGTCTCCCAGGAGGGAACCGGGCTGACTCAGCTCAGCTCGGATTAGCAGGCTTAGAGCAGTGCCTACTATTCCTGCTCAGGCACCGAAGACTAAATAGAGGGTGCCGATGTCTTTATGATTAGTCGAGAAAAATCAACGTGTGATTGCCACAGGTAGGGTGGCTGAGAGCTTAGCGGTGGATTGTAGTCCCATGAACAGAGGTTAAATTCCTCTTCTTACCAGCCTTGTGGTGTTTCCACGTCAGATTGCAAATCTGAAGACGCAGGCTAGTTACCTGCCGGGGCTTTCCCCCGCCTTTTTTACCCCGTCAAGGCGGGGGAAAGGTAGATGAATGCTCGCTGGCTTGAGCGCTTAGCTGTTAACTAAGAGGTTGTAGGATCAAGGCCTTCTCATCTAGGAAGGCTTTAGCTTAATTAAAGTGTCTGTTTTGCATACAGAAGATGTGGGTTAGTGTGGCCCGTAAGTCTTACAGAGGCTGAGAGGCTTTCACTCCCGCTTAGGGCTTTGAAGGCCCTCGGTCTGTTTATCCTAAGCCTCTTAAAATGCCGTGACTGTAGAGAGGACGGCGGGAGAAATAGGGAGAAGTAGAATTGAAAGGGAGGAAAAAATAGCCAGGGGTAGCGAGGCTTGTTTTATATTGAGGCGCCATGGGAGGGAGCCAAGAAGGTTATTAGGGGAAGAAGTAAGTGAGAGGGCGTAGCAGACTCGTAAATAGAAGAATAGGCTGAGGAGGGCGGCGAGGGCTGCGATTGTGGCAACAAGGCCAAGGTCTTGTTTAGTTAGCTCTTGAATAATGAGTCATTTAGGCATGAATCCTGAAAGGGGTGGGAGCCCTCCTAGTGACAGGAGGATCAGGGGGGTGAGGGCAGTTATTACAGGGATCTTGGTTCAAGAAGAAGCTAGGGTATTTATGTTAGTTGAGTTAAGCGTATTAAAGGTTAGGAAGGTGGGGGTTGTCATGATGATGTATAAGAACAGGGCTAAGATGGTTAGGGAGGTTGAAAATTGTATAACAATAACTATTCAGCCGAGGTGTGCAATTGAAGAGTAGGCTAGGACTTTTCGGAGCTGGGTATGGTTTAGGCCGCCTAAGCCTCCTACTAGTATGGAGAGAAGGCCGAGGCCTGTCATAAGAGCGGGCATATCTGGGAGGATTTGAGCAAGGAGGGCAAAGGGGGCCAACTTTTGTCAGGTGGATATGATAAGGCCGGTGGTAAGGTCTAGGCCTTGGAGCACTTCTGGCATTCATGCGTGAAGAGGGGCTAACCCAATTTTAAGGAATAGGGCTACCACCAGGAGGGTGGCGGGGAGGGGGTGAGATACTTGGGAAATATCCCACTGCCCCGAAAGTCAGGCGTTAGTCGAGCTAGCAAATATAATTGTGGCGGCAGCTGCTGACTGGGTTAAGAAATACTTGGTGGTGGCTTCTACAGCACGGGGGTGGTGGTGTTGGGCCATAAGTGGAAGGATGGCTAGGGTATTTATCTCAAGGCCTATTCATGCTAATAGCCAGTGGGAGCTGGCAAATGTTACGGTTGTTCCTAAACCCAGACCTATCAAGAGGGTTGACAAAATATAGGGGTTCATTAGTAAAGGAAGGAGTTTAACCAACATGTTTGGGGTATGGGCCCAAAAGCTTTTATTAGCTGACTTTACTAGGAAGTGGTGTAGTGGAAGCACTAAGAGTTTTGATCTCTTCAGGTAGGGTTCAAATCCCTTCTTTCTAAGGAGGCGGGGGGACTCTAACCCCCATGATTCACTCTATCAAAGTGGCCCTTTTTCAGGCACACCTCCGGGATTACAGCTGGGGGGGAAGTCCACAAAGTGTAATTGGGACTGAGAGGTGTCAGATAACAAGTGCCAAGGTGAGAGGGAGGAAGTTTTTTCAGATTAGGTGCATTAGCTGATCATATCGAAAACGGGGGTAGGATGCTCGTACTCACAAGAATAGGACGGAGAGGGAGACGGCTTTTAGTATTAGGAAAATCGTTGACAGTTCCGGGAGGGTGTGGTAGGTGGAGGAGCCTAGGAATAAGACTGCTGATAGTGTATTCATAAGCAAAATGTTGCCGTACTCTGCAAGGAAGAAAAGGGCGAAGGGCCCTCCGGCGTACTCCACGTTAAACCCAGAAACAAGTTCGGACTCACCTTCAGTGAGATCGAACGGAGCCCGGTTTGTTTCTGCGAGGGTGGAGATGTACCACATGGCGGCTAGGGGCCAGGCAGGCAGAATTAGTCAGGTGGCTTCCTGAGCAGTGCTAAAGGTTTGAAGTGTGAATCCCCCCGTGAAAACAATTGTGTTAAGAAGAATGAGGCCGAGGCTAACTTCATATGAGATGGTTTGGGCTACTGCGCGAAGAGCCCCAATTAGGGCGTATTTTGAATTAGAGGCCCAGCCGGAGCCTAGAATAGAGTAAACTGCTAGGCTTGAAAGGGCTAGGATAAAGAGGATACTTAAATTTATGTCAGCCATTGGGAAGGGCATAGGCAGGGGCGCTCACAAAGTTAAAGCCAGGGTCAGGGCTATCATAGGGGTAATTAAGAATAGTGCGGGCGAGGATGTAGATGGTCGAACAGGCTCTTTCATGAAGAGTTTTAGCCCGTCAGCGAATGGCTGAAGAAGTCCATAAGGACCCACCACATTAGGGCCTTTTCGTAATTGTATGTAGCTGAGAACCTTACGTTCAACAAGTGTTAAAAGGGCAACTGCTAGTAAAACAAATACAATAATGATCAGAGGATTAATTACGAAGTTAAGAATAGCGGGAATCATAGTTAGGGAGAGGATTTGAACCTCTGTTGAAAGGGCTTAGACCTTTTGCAATATCCGAGCTCTGCCACCTTAACATATCATACTCTATGATTACAGGGTGTAATCTCTTACCTTATTTAGCTTTTTTCATTAGGTGGGATCAAGGCGTGGGGGTCCAGGGGCCTTCCCTCTTCGGTCCTTTCGTACTAGAAGGGGGGACTTCATAGATAGAAACTGACCTGGATTACTCCGGTCTGAACTCAGATCACGTAGGACTTTAATTGTTGAACAAACAAACCCTTAATAGCGGCTGCACCATTAGGATGTCCTGATCCAACATCGAGGTCGTAAACCCCCTTGTCGATATGGGCTCTAAAAGAGGATTGCGCTGTTATCCCTGGGGTAACTAGGTTCGTTGATCGGATGTCCGGATCACAAGGCCAGATGTTCTGACTCTTAGAGTGGTGGCTCTTAGTTTTAAGAATGTGTGTTCCTAATCCACATGGGGGTTATTTATTTCCCCGCGGTCGCCCCAACCAAAGACATTAGAGTAGCTCCCAATTTGTTTGAGGTTTGTGTTTATAATCCTTAACATGGTCTAGTCATGGTCTAAAGCTCCACAGGGTCTTCTCGTCTTATGTTCTTATCCTCGCTTCTGCACGGGGAGATCAATTTCATTGATAGGGAGAAAGAGACAGTTAAGCCCTCGTTATGCCATTCATACGGGCCTTCATTTAAAAGGCAAGTGATTGCGCTACCTTTGCACGGTCAAAATACCGCGGCCGTTAAACGTTAGAGTCACAGGGCAGGCGGGACCTCTCATTAGTACTTTTCAAGAGGCGATGTTTTTGGTAAACAGGCGAGGCTAAGACATGTTTGCCGAGTTCCTTTTCCTCCTTTTTATCTTTCCAAGGGTGCACTCCTGTGTGGGGTTAACGATTAAGGTGCCGGGGCCTTCTTGTTAGTTGTATAGTCCGGCTTAGCCCTCTTTTCTTGGGGTCGTTAATATTCGGCGATTGGTTCGTTCCGATGTACACGTGAGCGTGGAGAGGCTCAGGGACCTCTTATTACTCATACTAGCAGAATCTCTTTCATTATATGAAGCGGCTCACTGATATAAGGGGATTGGGATTAGGTGTCGTTATTGTAGGCGTAAATTATGCTTAAGCTTTAACGCTATTATCTAGGGTGGCTGCTTTTAGGCCCACCTGGGCATAGATGTCTTAATTGATATGATCCTTATCCTCCTAGTAAAGTTGTGTCTTTTATCAAAAAGGCTGTACCCTGTTTGATTAACTCTTTATCATTCTATTAAACGGTGTCAAGAAGTGCTAGGCTTGTCTTTAGAAAGATAAAGGCTGAACTTCTATTCATTTCATGAGCAACCAGCTATAACTTAATTCGATAGGTCTGTCACCGCTACTTAAGGATCTTCCCACTCTTTTGCCACAGAGACGGGTTTGCCCAGTCGAAGGCTGTCCTGAAGTAGCTCATTAAGTTTCGGGGGTCCAGACTATAGTGCCTTTTGCCTGGTGGGACTAGCTAATTCATGATGCAAAAGGTACAAGTTTTAGTCTTTGCTTTAAGTGACTTGACTGATTTGTTTCAGTTCTTTTTCAGCTTTCCCTTGCGGTACTTTCTCTATAGCTCCTCGTTCCTTTTCTGTCTCCCATACTAGGGTCGAAGAATGGTTTAATTTGTGCGTTAAATTCATTAAATGTCAGTTAGATGCGGCTTTTGATAGAAGGGGCGGGCTAGCTTTTCGGTCTCAGGGCAACCCGATTTGCACGGGTGACTTCTCAGTGTAAGGGAGATGCTTTTCTGTCTTAGCTATGCTCTGATTTTCCAAGTGCACCTTCCGGTACACTTACCATGTTACGACTTGCCTCCCCTTGGTTCCTAGTAATTTTTACTTAATATTTGTATAACGGGTGGGGGAGAGTGACGGGCGGTGTGTGCGCGCTTTAGGGCCAGTTTCAGCAGGACTCTCTATTTGCTGCTTACTGCTAAATCCTCCTTCTAATACTTTTTCATTATATTGTCCGTGGTGCCTTAAAGTAAGGAATGTAGCCCATTTCTTCCCCTCTCATTTGCTACACCTCGACCTGACGTTTTAAGTACTACTGACTTTGCTTACTACTAATCCTTCACAGGGTAAGCTGACGACGGCGGTATATAGGCGGGAAGAACAAGAGAGGGTGAGGTTTAACGGGGGGTATCGGTTCTAGAACAGGCTCCTTTAGGTGGGTTTAAAGCACCGCCAAGTCCTTTGGGTTTTAAGCTTATGCTCGTAGTACCCGGGCGGATGATCAAGTAGATGTTCATCAAGGTTTACTTCTATGCATAGTGGGGTATCTAATCCCAGTTTGTTTCATAGCTTTCGTGGGTTCATTTAATCTAAGGTCACCTTCGTAGCTGGGCTTCTCACTTCCGATTGCGTATAACAGCTTTGGAAGCATTTAACCTTATTAAGTCATTAACTAACCACGCTTTACGCCGAGTCTGTCAGCTTGAACCTCTCGTATAACCGCGGTGGCTGGCACGAGTTTAACCGGTTCTGTTAGCATTAATTAGGTCAAGTTTACACTTATTGCCTAATGTCTATCACTGCTGAGTTCCCTTGAGGGTGTGGCCAAGCAAGGCGTCGTGGGCTAAAGATTTGAACCTGATGCCAGCTCCTATGTTTCTCAGGGAAAAGCCTAGGGCATTCTCACGGGGGTGCGGATACTTGCATGTGTAATTTTAGCTAAAGTTGACAGTAAAGTCAGGACCAAACTTTTGTGCCTACGAAACCCCTCTAGGGTTTGTCTTAACATTTTCAGTGTCATGCTTTAGCTAAGCTACGTGAGC